CAGTCTCACACAGCTGAAAGAGAAGATGCGCTACTAATGCGTCTCAACGCCCCACCAATACTCGCAACTGGTTAAGGAAGAATGACTACTGACTACTTTGAAGGTATAGATAGATTGGGTGTAATCGCTCTGGTCACTGCTCTTCATTGACGGACTCGCTTTGTATAGACGTACAAGCAGTCCTGGAAGACCTATTTCATCTTTCCTTTTTCATCTTTCCTTTTTTCTTACTTTCACAGCTATATAAAGAGAAAGGCAGATCGAAGGAAAATAGGTCTGCAAGCCTCGGTATATTCAGAGAAAGGTCTACAAGCCTGATGTGCTCCGTAGAGCTAAAATGGTAGATATCTCCTCGGTATATAAAGAGAAAGACAAAGAAAAACCGCCTCGATTGACAAGTCCAATCCTATTTGAATTCCTATTTCCGGTTTCACTTCCTCAGTTAAGTGATAAAGCGGTTTCATTTAAAGTAAGTCAGCGTGCAAGAGCTAGAGTCAGAATGGAATTAGAAGTAAGAAGTGAAAAGTAAGGAAGTCAAAAAAGCAAATGAGTCAGGTGATAGACTTCTCTTTCTATCTTGTAGTAGTCAGTCTTCTAATCCCTTTTGAAAGAGCTAGAGGAAGGGATAAAGCCCACGCTCTCACCTATCTTGAGCTATCGTGCTCAGTCCGGTGCTATTCTCAGAGACAGGCAGTCAGGTGCGGAAGAAAGGAGTTATCGAAGCAGGACAAAATCACTAATAAGTCAAAAGCCACAGGAGCTGCGGGCGGTAGGCCAACATCCCAATGAACCGAGCGGGGCGCACACTGCAGCTTCCTGCATTCGTACTTCTGACTAGCTCCCATCCTATTCTTTTAGTCAGTCTAGCTAGTATCGGGTCAATGAAAGTGACGATGTGTGAGCCTATTCACTCATCTCCGATAGTCGCTCGGAGGCAACCCTCAACAGCAGAGCCAAACCCTAAGAAGTCACATCAGCACAGCACTCGAGACCAGTCTAAGGCGCAGACAGAAGAGTTATAGATCCACAGCTCTCGCCTACTGAGAAACCGAGGAGTACTTATTCCAGGTTATTTAAAAGGCCTCAGTCGGGTCTTTCTTTCACCGAGAATAACTATCGAGAAATTCAGGGCTGATAGTACATCACCCTTTTTCTAAGGCGAAGTGGGAGATGTAAGATAAGGAGACCGGTGAGGAGCGAGACGGGCCTACAGTAGAAGAAGGTAAACTGAAGCTACATCAACTATCGAAGCTGTTGAGTCGGCGGAAGAAGTGAAATCATCTGCAGCAGCCAGAGAAGCATCAGACTCTCCCTAGTTTCAGCTATGTTTGTAGGTTCTTCCCCGGCTAGTCCTCCATGCCAGTATAGAATCTCTTCCAGCCAAGGCAGGAGAAGAAGGACTAGAGTTCAGGGAGGGTCACACAAGGCTCGTTCCGTACTTGACTGACGAGCTCGCCTCTATCTCTAACAAAGGAAAAGGAGACTCTCCAGTCCCTGGGGCTAACCTGTTACAAGAGAGACTGACCGCAAGCGCTTTTCCTCCACTCTTTTGCTAGTGTAGTAGACTCCATTATGGTCATTCGTAACGGCTCCATATAGTTTTATTTTGGGGCGTAACGTTGTGATTATTCCACCGACTGACCGATACTAGTTCCAGAGGCATCTTCCATTCATATCGATTTGGGTTTTTCTGCACCATATTTTGATCTGCCTCTTCTTCGACCTGGAATTCCCATCAAATCCTTTACTCCTCGAATACAATGGGATTTGACACCTGGCGAATCTTTCACTCTACCTCCTCTTATTAACACCATAGAATGTTCCTGCAAATTATGACCTTCGCCCGGAATGTGAGCAAATATATCATGTCGATTGCTCAACCGTACTTTGGCTATCTTACGTGGAGCGGAATTCGGTTTTTTCGGTGTTCTCGTTGAAACACGCGGGCATACTCCTGTTTTCTGGGGACATTTATCCAAAGCTCGAGTACGGTCCGTGCGCCATTTTTTTTGCCCTATCACTTTACTCCCGAAATAAAGCACCCCTTCCCCTTCTCCGCGAACTATCTCAATCCTCGTTTAAAAGTAATTCTTTAATAGAAAGAGATTCGTCCCCATGTCTGAGAAGGTCATGTTCTATTTCGCCCAGAGATCTTATTTCTAGGTGGTCTATTTCGGCCGGGCTAGATCCGGGGTTCGAAATGTCCAGCGCGTCCCGCCTCTCGTTCAAGAAATCGAAAAAAGCCTCTTGAGGAGAGTAGGCGGCCCTTTCTCCTAAATAAGGGTTTTTTAAAAGCACTCCTCGAAAGACTTCGTAACAGGAGTGTTTTTTTTCCCTTATTCGGAGGTCCCGGTTTTCGAAATCCAGGAGCCTAAAATATTCCTTCTGAGAAGGAGAATTATGTAGGCACTCCCGGATTTCGCCCCAATAGAGGCCTTTCTCTTTTCCAAGCAGAAAGGGCGAATTTGCGGCCTCCAGGATTCGAATTCGATTTCTCATCGAAGATTCTAATCCTAGATCGGGGGTAACCGGCCACGGCTCTGAAAGGACTCTAAGCTCAAATGAATCCTCAGACGAGGAGACATTCGAGGGGGCGGCGGGACTGGGTGGGAGTTCTAGAGCCTCTACCAGGAGGGGGTCGGCGTCCATCGAGTATAAGAGAGCAAATGATGGTATAGCAATGAACATCGAGATGATACTAGGAAAGATGGTCCTAAGAATCTCGATAGTAGTTCCATGAACAATCCTTTGCGGGATTGCATTTTCTTTATAGTGGAAATGCCATAAAGCGCGAACCAAGATCCATAATACGAAAACCAAAATCAGAATGAGGAAGAAAAAGATATCGTGATGTAAGTCTATTATTCCTTGCATTATAGGTGTAGCTGCGTCTTGAGATCCTAATTGCCATGATTCCGCTGCATCAGAAATTGTTAGGAATAACCGTTTTAGAACAA